CAAACTAGAAGAAGTAGCATTAATCAAATTGGCTTTTTCTCGTTCTATCTCAGAGTATCCGTTCATTCGATACTCATCTGCTTCCATTTCTACTTTCCGTAAACGAGCCCGGGCTCTTTCGAGCTGTTCAATGGCCCCTCTACGTAATTCTTCCGAATTTCGAATAGTACTTAAAATCCTCTGTTTTCGATTATCTAATAAATCATTTAATGAAAGTAGATTATCTTACCATTAATTTCACAACTTCCATGATCTCTTCCCGAACCAAACATGAATCTTTCGATTCATTTGGCTCTCACGCTCAATTTAAAATTTTATGGACATTCCCGTATCTTTTTTTAATATTTAATATAATGAGCCTATCCTCTCTATTTCTGTTTGTATTCAAACATATCAAAACCGATACAAGAACAGAATATTAGGAGGACTCTTCCGACCAGACAAAAAATCTATAATTGTCAGCAAAGTTGTTTCTTTATTTGTTCTTTATTTCATTGAAAATAGATATTTCTATATTATAGAAATATAGAAAATTTGATTTCCTTTTTTATTCAAATCCAAAAATTCCCCCTTTTTATGCATAACATAGGTTGCCGATTCGGCATTGGATAATATAATAAAGGGCAAGGCGCCCTTTCTTTATTCTAATAAATGGTTCAAATCATTTTATCGATATGAGTGTTCTATATCGGAAAAATTCTCAACTATTCTTTTTTAAACCATTTCGTTATTAACGTAGTGGTAGAAAGAGTACCATGTTGTGCCCGGACTTCAAACAGTTTAGCTTTAACCATGTTAATGGTCTCACATTATTGGTTGGTTGATAGAGAATCAAAGTGAACTTACCAATGAATAACGAAATGCTATGGTTCTTACATATGATTTATGAATTTACTCAGAAGGAATTCGTCGAGATTATGCACTTTTTTCCTATTTATCCTATAAAAATTTTAAATATAGAATAACATAAATAAAGTGCAGTCGGTTAGATCCAACCTATTCGTGAAATATACAACTCGCACACACTCCCTTTCCAAAAAAAATCAATACACCAAGCACTACACTTAGATTTATTGGATTTGTTGCTAAAATATCGGTATTAAACCCGAAACTCCCGGCGGATGGCCAGTGGCCTAAGGAAACGAAAGAATCGGTTACATTTTTCATATGCTCTCCTCTTATAGATAGGACTAAGAAAGAACAGAGTTCTTTTTGTATGACTTGACTCGCCCTTTTTTTTTTATCGATTTCTTTTTCTTAATTTCCCTTTTTTTTATGTTAATGGGAGTAGATTAAATCTATTTATTGAATTCTCAATCTCAAATTCAAAAATTTATTATTTTTTTTGAAGTATCCGATTTACATTTTCATTCTAGGATTAAATTAAACAAAAGGATTCGCAAATAAAAGCGCTAATGCCACGACCAGTCCATAAATTGTTAAAGCTTCCATAAAAGCTAGACTAAGTAATAAAGTACCTCGTATTTTTCCTTCTGCTTCTGGTTGTCTCGCAATACCTTCTACGGCTTGGCCTGCAGCAGTACCTTGACCAATTCCAGGTCCAATAGAAGCAAGCCCTACGGCCAATCCAGCAGCAATAACGGAAGCGGCAGAAATCAGTGGATTCATGATGATAGGTTCCTCGCACCAAAAAAAATGGTTAATGATACAATCAACCAATGAATTATTACTTATTTGATTTGATCACAAAAATCTATTGAGTCAAAGTAACTAAAACTTCGAATAAAATAAAAAAAAAATAATGAAATTAATATAGAAATATAGATAGAGATAACCCCTATATAACTAGTATATATCTAATATCACATATACATTTGTTTCTTTCATAACGTAAACCGCCCGCATTTTATTTTTATATTGAATCGGATTCTATAAAAATTCTTCGAAAAATATACAGGGGCTGTGGCTGGCCTTATAAACATTCCATATATCTAGTAAACATTCCATATATCTAGTGGTGACCCCCACTAACTCATCCGCCATTTCGTAATATCGTCTATCTTTCCTCCTACAACTCTAGTCGTATATATATATGTATTTATATCTATTATGTTCCTCAACTAAGAACCAATCTTGAACTATGCATTGCCTCAATTGGGATAAGCTTAAAAATAAAGACTATTTCGAAAACTAATCAATGATGACCCTCCATGGATTCCCCTATATAAGCCGCGGCTAAAGTTGCAAAAATAAGAGCTTGAATACCGCTTGTAAATAATCCAAGAAACATGACAGGTATAGGAACTACTAAAGGTACTAAAGAAACAAGAACAACAACTACTAATTCATCAGCTAATATATTCCCGAAAAGTCGAAAACTCAGAGATAAAGGTTTTGTGAAATCTTCTAGTATGTTAATTGGTAAAAGTATTGGAGTTGGTTGAATGTATTTTCCGAAATAACCCAATCCTTTTTTGGTAAGACCCGCATAAAAATATGCTACTGACGTGAGTAAAGCTAAAGCAACAGTAGTATTTATATCATTTGTGGGGGCGGCTAGCTCCCCATGAGGTAACTGTATGATTTTCCAAGGTAAAAGGGCACCTGACCAATTCGAAACAAAAATAAATAGGAACATAGTTCCAATAAAGGGAACCCAAGGGCCATATTCTTCTCCAATCTGAGTTTTGCTCAAGTCTCGAATAAATTCAAGGACATATTCGAAGAAATTCTGACCGTCGGTCGGAATGGTTTGTGGATTCCGAACGGATATGATGACTGAACCTAATAAGATAGCAATTACGACCCAAGAAGTGATAAGTACTTGGGCATGAATTTGTAAACCTCCTATTTGCCAATATAAATGTTGGCCTACTTCTACACCTGATATATCGTATAACCCTTTGAGTGTTTTAATGGAACATGGTATAACATTCATATTGTCCTCTGACAGAAATCGAACTGAAAAAAAGAATTATTTTGATTCAACCATCTCTTTCTCGACTCATCTACTTTCATCATTAATCATATAGTTAGGATACCAAGAAATCACATAACATAATATCAATATCCCATTTTATCTCTTTTTTAAAATGAAAGACAAGAATAGTAACCAATCCAATAAATCAAAATAATTAACTAATCTAATTATTATTATTCTTAATCATAACATAATCAACGACTTCTTATATAGCTAGAACGGCCCTCACAAATTGCGGATACCAATTTGTTAAGAATCAATCGGATTGAAGCTATAGCGTCATCGTTGGCTGGAATCGAAATATCTGCGAGATCTGGGTCACAATTTGTATCGATTAAACAAATAGTCGGAATTCCCAAAATGACACATTCTCGAAGAGCTGTATATTCTTCTTGCTGATCAACGATTATTACAATATCGGGCAATTCAGTCATATATTTGATCCCGCCCAGATATGTTTGCAAAGTAGATAATTTTCTCTTCAACATTGCTGCATCTCTTTTAGAGAGACGGTTGAGTTTCCCCATCTTTTGTTCCGCTCTTAAGTCTCTGAACTTATGAAGTCTCGTTTCCGTAGTGGACCAATTCGTTAACATACCGCCGAGCCATTTTCTATTAACATAATGACATCGAGCCCTTATTGCAGCTGATGCTACTAAATCCGCTGCTTTATTTTTGGTACCAACAATTAAGAAGTTTTTTCCTCGACTTGCTGCATCAAAAACTAAATCGCAGGCTTCTGATAAAAAACGAGCAGTTCTAGTGAGATTTATAATATGAATACCTTTACGCTTTGCAGAGATGTAAGGGGCCATTCTAGGATTCCATTTCTTAGTACCATGACCAAAATGAACTCCTGCTTCCATCATCTCTTCCAAATGGATGTTCCAATATCTTCTTGTCATCTTTCCCACGCTTTCTTTTTTTTTTTAACAAATAAACAAATAAATAATTGTTCCTACGGAACCTTCTGCCGGGATTGACCGTTGATACACAGCCCAAACCATTCATTTTTTTTTTATTACTTAACTGAATTTCTTCATTTTATTTAGTACCCAATCAATAACTAGTAAAGTAAAAAGAAAAATATCTCCTTAAGAATTATGAATTCGCTTAAATGATTTTTCTGGTGTGTCATAGAAATTGCTTGGGGCGCAAGAACAAAAAAATTCTCTATGGTGTAACAAAATATCTCTCATTTCCAACTCGAATAGATTTTTCTTTTTTATTTCCAAATGAATGTCTTGCCTTGAACGGTGCACTAATTTTTTGAATCCAGTACCGACAGGGATAATCCCCCCCAAAACAACATTTTCTTTCAGACCCTTCAACCAATCAATACGACCCCGTAGAGCAGCTTTTGCCAAAACTCTAGCAGTTTCTTGAAAACTTGCTTCGGATATGAAACTTTGAGTATTCAGAGATGCCCTCGTTATTCCCAATAAAATTGCCCGATAACAGATTGCTTCGTCTAAAGCACGCCCTGCTCGTTCCGCTCGCAACAATCCGATTAGTTCTCCAGGTAAAAAAACATTAGACATTCCATCTTCTGAAACTAACACTTTTGATGTTACTTGCCGTACAATAATCTCTATATGTCTATTATGGATCTGTACCCCCTGAGATCGATAAACCTTTTGGATCTTATTAACCAAAGAGATACGACTTTGGACTATGGTTAGCTCAGCTCCAATTAAGAATCCCCAAGGAATTCCAAGAACTCTTGGTATACGCTCGTTCCAACCTTCAACTCTCCTTTCAAGGTTCATCGATATTGAACCAATCGAGCGCACTTCTAAGATTTGTTCCACTTTTGGAAGACCTTGCGTTATGTCACCAGATCGGGATTTTTCATATATAAATGTAACTAATGTATCTCCTTCAGAAAGGGTTTCTCCATAATGTCCATGAACAGTCGCTCCTGGAGTGGCCAAATAAGGCTTAGCTGATCTTATAATTAAAGAGTCAACATGAACAATTATAATTTGACCAGATTTTTTTATGTGTGGTCCATATTTAAATATGGATATATTTTCACAAATAAATTGCCCAATGCTAATTATTGTGGATGTCTCTTCACAATAATTGTAATGTAGAAAGCACCAATTCAAATGGGATGGATTCAAAATGATGTTATTCCATGGACTGGGATTATAAATCCTCCTATTTTCATCTATTAAACAGTATTTAAGTACTTCAAATACTTGGAAAGTCTGTTTAAAATTGTCAAGTAGCCAATATTTGTTTAACAAGATCTGATTATGAGTTATTAAATGGTAAGATGAATAAAAGTTCACTATTTTAGGTACTATTGTACCTAAGGGGCCTAACAAACCCCTAATTGGAGTTATGGGATTCGATTCTTTTGCCACATTGTTATATTTCGAACCGTTGAATGGACCAACTCGAAAACAATTGAATGATGACAAAATTCTCAAAGATTGGCCTTCCTTATTTCGATTCAACAACGTACCAATAGTTCCTTGATGCTGGGTAACTAATGGAATCTTCACTTTGGAATAAAAAGGATTGATATTGGTGCGATCTAATCCATTATCAGGAATCAATCCCGAACCTGCCGTATCATATCTTTTTCCGGTATATGAAATAGTAGACTTGACTAATTCAATTCTTATGAAATCACGAATCAGATCATTTGCCCTTACTTCAACAAAGGAAGCATGAACCTCTTCCATAGAACCGTTTTTTTCTTGGTCCCAATTCAATACTAAGCAAGTCCGAACTAATTGAATACTTGTGTGATAAATTCCTCGAATTGACTTTCCATTTCCATAAAGGATATAATTGACAACTCTAAGCTGGACATTTTCTTTTTCCTGCAAGAGATCTTGAGGGAAAAGTTTGACTAAATTTATCCCATCAGCTATTTCATATGTGACTACGGGTCGAACCAAAACAAAATACTTTTTTTTGATAGGTGTGATCCGTTGGACATAGATCCCATTTTTCGATTTTGTTTTTGATTCCTTAGAATTTTTTTTTTCCGTTCCTGGTGGTATCAAAATGCCACTGTGTCTGGATATCTTATCTGTCTCTCCGGGAAAATGAATATCTCCAGAAAATATTTTCAGTTCAATACTTTTTTTTTTTCTCTCCACTCGGACTAATCCACCTACTCGGCTTCTTGTATTTGTATTTAAAGCGAGTTGTGTATCTACTCCAATGATACTATTGTTCCGGACCATTATAGACGAAGATCCGGGTAAGATATGCACCTCTTCGGGAATAAAAAAAAACCGATCCACTTTCATTTGGTATTTTGGACTAAATTCTTTTGCTCCTCGATACTCAATCAAATCTTCTTTTTTTACTATTGAATCCACCTCCGCGGTCCCATATTTAGTAATTCCCGAACTCTTTCTTCTGTATCGTGGATCATCAAAATAAGCAAGAATACTATTTCTACGTAAAATACCATTTATGGGTATTTCAATCGAAATACCAAAAGAGGGTATTAATTCTTTCTCTCGTTCTTGATCGTATTGTAATGGGATGAGAAATCTATTTCTTCGTCTTTTCGCCAAGAAATCAGAATTCTCTTGGAGAATCGAAGGGTATATGAAATTCCAATGATCATTGGATATAATTCGATCAAGTCTTGAATAATCAAGAATTTCCCTATCTTTTTTACGAGTACCAGAAGGATCCAACAATTTATGTCTTACTCGATCCTTAGTGATTGAGAGGCCAGAGCTATATCTTTCGTCGACAGAAAAAGAATGAACATTCATTTGATCTTGATCCTTGTGAAGCGAAAAAGACACTATACTGGATCTGCACGGACACCCCGTTAATATCCATAAATGACTTGTTTTTGGTAATAGATGAACATTACTATATGTATATTCAGGTGCGTGGTAGACATCAGTACTCCAGTGCATTTCTCCCTCTGATTCAGAATAAATATGTTTTCGAACCCTCTCTTTAAAATGAAAAGTAGACGTTCCGGCACGAATCTCGGCAATCACTTGTTCAGATTCTACATATTGATCATTTTGAACTAAAATCAAACTTTTTGGTGGAATATTCACACTATGTATAATATCCCGACTATCAATAGTTACATACAAGTCTATAGAACATAGAAAAGCAGGATGCCCATGACGGGTACGTGTGGGATGAACCAAATATTCATTGAACTTTATTTTTCCATTAGAAGGAGCTCGTACATGTTCGGCAGTACCGCCTGTGAATACTCCACCCGTATGAAAAGTTCTTAATGTTAGTTGAGTCCCCGGTTCCCCAATTGATTGACCCGCAATAATACCTATGGCTTCCCCCAACTCGACCAGGTCGCCGTGAGTGGGGCTTCTGCCATAACATAATTGACAGATCCAAGATGTATTCCTGCAAGTAAAAGGGGTTCGAATATATATTGGTTGTGCTCGAAAGGTTATGAATCGATTGGCAAGTCCAATCCCAATATCTTGATTTCGAGCGGCAATGCATCGTATCCCCATATATATATCGTCTGCTAATACACGACCAATTAGGGTTTGGACAAAAATTTTTTCTGTCACCCCATTTCGAGGACTCAC